TGGAAGAGAGAGGAGCGAAACAATCAACCTATTGATATTGGAAGACCCAACGGATTCTTCCAATGTATCGTTTCTGGGCCCAATGGAATTCATAGGTATAGGAAAAAGCCCTATCAAATAGAGATTTTTGCTTTCGACCATATTTCGATTGTTAATACGATAGATAAGGACCACTACTACAAAGAGTATTACACCCCTGATCCTGAAATCTCGATTTGAACCCTGTGAATTGCGTGAAAGTAGAATACTCCAAATTCGGGGGTCAAAAAGTTTTATAAAACGTTCTTGGTGGAAAAAAATGTGAATCAAAGATCCTACTGAATTGAATTGGGTCCATGAATCTAACAAATAGCGAGAATTCTTGATCTCTCTCAATATCTCTCTTAATTCGAAAAGAAAAGCTTTGGGTAGTCCTAACATTTTTTGATACCTCCTTCCGGGACCTCCGGAATATTAAAAATAAGATTGCTTTCTTAATATGCATTTATCACAATGAAAATAAGATTACAATGAAAAAAAGATTACAATGAAAGAAAATAAGATTACAATGAAAGAAAATAAGATTACAATGAAAGAAAATAAGATTACAATGAAAGAAAATAAGATTACAATGAAAGAAAATAAGATTACAATGAAAGAAAATAAGATTACAATGAAAATAAGATTGCTTTCTTAATATGCATTTATCACAATGAAAATAAGATTGCTTTATGATAAAGATTTGATTTCAATTGGAATTTGGTTATTCACCATGTACGAGGATCCCTGTTAAGCATCCATGGCTGAATGGTTAAAGCGCCCAACTCATAATTGGCGAATTCGTAGGTTCAATTCCTACTGGATGCATGCCAATGGGACCCTCCAATAAGCCTATTGGAATTGGCTCTCTCTCAATGGAATTTCATCATCCATACATAACGAATTGGTGTGGTATATTCCTATCATAATATAGGATAGGAACAGTAAGAACTAGCATTCTTATTGAGACTAGAACTCATAGGGAATCCAATAGATTTATGGATGGAATCAAATATGCAGTATCTGCAGACAAAAGCATTCGGTTATTGTTGAAAAATCAATATACTTCTAATGTCGAATCAGGATCAACTAGGACAGAAATAAAGCATTCGGTCGAACTCTTCTTTGGTGTCAAGGTAATAGCTATGAATAGTCATCGACTTCCGGGAAAGGGTAAAAGAATGGGACCTATTATGGGACAGACAACCCATTACAGACGTATGATCATTACGCTTGAACCGGGTTATTCTATTCCACCTTTTAGAAAGAAATAAACAACAATCAAAATATTTACTAGCATGGCAATACATTTATACAAAACTTCTACCCCGAGTACACGCAATGGAACCATAGACGGTCAAGTGAAATCCAATCCACCAAAGAATTTGATCTCTGGACAGCATC